ATTCGATACGTTTTTTTTGAAAAACAATAAAAAATCTCATGATTTTTCATTGTTAATAACGTTAATAAACTAAAATTTTTGTTAATTCTTTTTGAATCTTCTTTACCCCATAGAGATATTGAATAGAAGGGGGTATTCTTTTTGCCACTATAATTTTGAAAATGAACGTTTAAATGTCCTTCAAAAGTAAGTAAATAGATTCGAAACATATAAAATGCGGTTAATCCCGCTGTAAACCAAGCTATTATTGCGAAAATTGGTGAATACAACCAAGTATCATTAAGAATTTCATCTTTGGACCAAAAACAAGCAAGAGGCGGAATACCACAAAGAGAAAGTGTACCTAATAAAAAAGCGGTTTTGGTAATTGGGACATGCTTTGTTAAACCCCCCATAAAAACCATATTCTGACTTTTATTTGGAGAATATCCAACAAGAGTTTCCATTGAATGAATAACGGATCCAGATCCTAAAAATAATAATGCTTTCGAATAAGCATGAGTAATCAAATGAAATAAAGCACTTCGATAAGACCCCATACCTAGAGCTAACATCATATAACCCAATTGAGACATTGTGGAATAGGCTAAACCTCTCTTAATGTCTTTTTGAGCAAGGGCAAAAGTTGCTCCGAATAATATTGTTATTACTCCTACCAAAGAGATGAAATTCATTATATGAGGAATAATTATGAAAAGAGGAATAAGCCGAGCTACAAGAAAAATTCCCGCAGCTACCATAGTAGCAGCATGTATAAGAGCCGAAATAGGAGTAGGTCCCTCCATGGCATCCGGTAACCATACATGAAGGGGAAATTGTGCAGATTTAGCAACTGCACCGGCAAATAATAGAACGGCACAGAAAGTAACAAATAAAAAATTGACTTCATTATGATTATTAGAAATCAAGTTATTGAATATTTTGAATAAATCTAGAAATTCGAAACTCCCTGTTATCCAATAAAAACCTAAAATTCCTAATAATAAACCAAAATCCCCAATACGATTAGTTACAAATGCCTTTTGGCAAGCATTTGCAGCAACAGGCCGTGTGAACCAAAACCCTATTAATAGATATGAACACATTCCTACCAATTCCCAAAAAATATAAATTTGTATCAAATTCGAACTAGTAACTAATCCTAACATAGAAGTACTGAAAAAACTCATATAAGCAAAAAATCTCAAATATCCTTGATCATAAGACATATAATTATCACTATAAATAAGAACCATAATTCCAATAGTAGTAATCAATATTGACATAATAGAAGTAAGCGGATCGATCAAGTAACCGAATTCTAAAGAAAAATCATTATTGATGATCCAAGACCATACATATTGATAGATAGAACTGCCATTTATTTGCTGAATAGACAGATTTATAGAAAAAAGCATGACTATACTTAACAAAAAAACACTTTGAAAAGCCCACATACGACGAAGACTTTTTGTTGCCGACGGAAAAAGAAGAAGTCCCGCTCCTATTAAAATAGGAACTGGAAGTGGAAGGAAAGGAATTATCCACGCATATTGATATGTCTGTTCCATAAAAAAGTTTTTTTATTCTTAATTGATTGTTTACGATTTACCGGATCCTACCCCCTTTCAATTTCAAAACAAAAAGGGTCAATAAAAAAATCAAGAGATGTACTAACTTAAAGATATTTTTCGAATTTTATATATTATCTGGGTCTTTCCAAAAGACTTTAAATATTTAAATAAAGAAGTTACAATTGGGCAAATGATATGACCAACTTGCTCATAAAAATAGAATTTAGTTATTAACTAAGATTTTTATTAAAATAACGAAAATACAAAATTTCATTATTATTAGATGACTTTATATTCCTAAAGTAAGGATAAAAAATTACACTAAAAAGATTACTTGATTATGATATGAATCGATATGAATCATAGGATTAACTAAGGTAAAAATTTTGCACTAATCTCGCTTTTTAGTAAGTTTGTTTCAAATCATTAACTAGTTTCATTATAAATTATAAAATTGATTGATTCTTTTACGTTTCAATAAAAAAGGCATTTATAGGAAACGCTATAATATCTAACATTTTATATTTTATATAAGATTAAATTTTATATTTATCAAAAGGGGGTAAGGTAAAATCAAATTAAATAAAAAAAATCACTAAGATTTTTTTTAACAAAACGTGTATCTTTTAACAAATTAATTACTTTAATTACTAGTTTGATTCGAATTTTAAAATGGAATTTGGAAGTATTCTTTACTCAAGTTTGACAAAAAATGAAAGTTTTCATTAGGCAATGGGTTTTTAAAGGGTTCTTAAATCCTTGGGTGTATTTTATTCTGTATAAATGAAAGAAATGTAGAAAAAAAGGACAGAGCTCAAAACGGAAGATCCTTTTTAGATTCTTTGTCTCACCAAATCAAATTTCTATAGTACAACAGCGGATTCTATAGATATAGATGTGAATCATAAAGAACACAAAATAAAGATACGAATCAATAAAACGAGTCT